TATGTATTTTTATATAAATAAAATGTACTTCGGTTCAAGATGTAAATATTTTATTTAAAGTTTCTATAAATAATATAATTTTATAAATATTTATTTATTTATGATATTTTTGCGTGTGAGGGGATGATCCATATTTTAAAAATTTAAGTCTTCTTTTAGAAGGAAGAGATTTAATCAGTCAAGGGGGGGGAACACAATCTTTTTTTATAATTATAAGATTGTGTTCCTCTTGATTGATTAAATCTCTTCCTTTCAGTATATAAGAATTTAATATATATATATATATTTACAGAACAATACTCCTATACTGTTTATTTATATATATATAATAAATTTATTAATATACATAACCACTTTAGTGTGTATGCATATAGAAGTAAATTTTAGAATACTAATATCTAATTTGTATTATATGTAGTATATTTATACACATTATATATATTAAATAAATGCTTATATATTAATAAATAAATATTATACATTTTTGTTGAAAATCGATTGATTAATTACATCTATAGTAATTAAAGTTTATAAATCTACTTATAAAACTGGTTATGTATGGAAATATGTCTTATAAATAATTTTTCCTTTTTATAGCAAAAAAAAAAAAAGGAAAAATTAAGTAAGTGCATGCTTATACCATTTTTATTTGATGATTGTCATTTTATAATTAAGTAAATAGTATGATTATGTAGACGAAAATTTTATTGACTGGTTGGCCGTGTTTTGTTGTGAGGGGTAGTCTCCCCTCAAAAGTTTGTTCCCTGCAGTATTTAAGGGTTAAGTTTAAGTGTAATTTTTAATTCTTATTTTGGTATTTTAAGAGTGAAGAATTTTTAGGGATGAGAGTTGATTTTATTATATGTTATTGCTAAATAAAATGTAAGATGGCTGATTTGGCTGGTTGGGCATATTTACATTGTTAATGTTGAGTGGTGATGTTGAGTGGAGCAGGGAGAGTGGTCAATTTGATTGGTTGGCCGTGTTTTGTTGTGAGGGGTAGTCTCCCCTCAAAAGTTTGTTCCCTGCAGTATTTAAGGGTTAAGTTTAAGTGTAATTTTTAATTCTTATTTTGGTATTTTAAGAGTGAAGAATTTTTAGGGATGAGAGTTGATTTTATTATATGTTATTGCTAAATAAAATGTAAGATGGCTGATTTGGCTGGTTGGGCATATTTACATTGTTAATGTTGAGTGGTGATGTTGAGTGGAGCAGGGAGAGTGGTCAATTTGATTGGTTGGCCGTGTTTTGTTGTGAGGGGTAGTCTCCCCTCAAAAGTTTGTTCCCTGCAGTATTTAAGGGTTAAGTTTAAGTGTAATTTTTAATTCTTATTTTGGTATTTTAAGAGTGAAGAATTTTTAGGGATGAGAGTTGATTTTATTTTGTTATTTATTTTATAAAGTTTTATTCTTGCTTTGTTATTTGTGTAAAAAATGATTTACATATATGGGATGAAATTATATGTATATGGAAAGAGGTATATATATTGCTGAATGATTATATAGGTAGTGATTAGTATTATACAATCAAATTGATTTGGATATAGTTTTTTTATTAGTATTGGTTAAATGCGTGCCAGCTGCTGCGGTTAGACGTGAAATGCAAATGAATATTTTTGATTAGAAGTTAATTGTATTGAATTCAAAAAATGTATAATTATGATTTGGTGGAATGATTAAGTTGTAATTTTTTTGATAATTAATTTAGTGAGGCTTTGAAATAAAATGATAAACTAGGATTAGATACCCTATTATTAATTATGTAAATGTTTGTGAATGGAATATATCAGAGTAGTAATAGTTATGATCTTGAAACTCAAAGAATTTGGCGGTATTTTAGTCCTTTTAGAGGAATCTGTCCTGTAATTGATAATACACGATTTATTTAACTTAATCTTGTTTACAGTTTATATACCGCCGTCGGTAAGATTATCTTAAGGAGAGAATAAAATTTCATTATATTTTATTATATATTATGTCAGGTCAAGGTGTAGCTGATGATTAAGAAGAGATGGATTACAATAAAACTATTTTGATGGATAATAATTTGAAAATTTATTTGAAAGTGGATTTAATTGTAAATGAATATAAATTGATTTATTGATTTGGGCTCTAGAATGTGTACATATCGCCCGTCGCTCTCGTTTTAAGATGAGATAAGTCGTAACATAGTAGATGTACCGGAAGGTGTATCTGGAATGGCAAAGTAGAGCTTGATAGTAAGTGTTCCATTTACATTGGAAAGTTTCTGTGCGAATCAGATATTTTGATTGAATGAATTGATTATTGTAGTTATTAAATAAAAGTGTTTTTGTTTTTTTTATTTTAGTAGATTTAAGAATTTATAATATTTATTATAGTTTAATTTTACAGTGATGGGGGTTTGAAAGAATTGAAATGGTTTTTTTGTGGAAGAAAAATGTTTGTACCTTTTGTATCAGGGTTTATTAAAAGTTAATAATTTATTTTATAATCTCGAATTAAGAAGAGCTATTTGTTTATTATTAATATTGTTGTAAAATTATATTTAATTGATGAGTGGTAGTGATATGTTAATCGTTTTTTATGATATCTAGTTTCTCAAGATGGGAATTTAATTCTAATATTTATTTATAATATGGATTTATATATATATACATATATATATATATATATATATATATATATGTGGTTTATATTAATTTGAATATTTATTGTTTTGGGGATAAGCTTTAAAATAAAAATAATTTATGTTAGTGTAGTGAATGTGGTCTTTAGGGTAGATATTATTTGTGAGTTTGTTAAAAATTGTTTATGAATTTATTTATATTTATATTAATTTTATATTGGGATGATGAAGGAAATTTTGTTTTTATTTAATAATGATAGAATTAGTATATAAAATTGTTTATTTAATTATTATGGATTATTTAATTTAAGGAATTAGGCAAATATTGTTGTTCGCCTGTTTATCAAAAACATGTCTTTTTGAATAAATAAAAAGTCGTGCCTGCCCACTGAGGAATTAAATGGCCGCGGTATTTTGACCGTGCAAAGGTAGCATAATCATTAGTCTTTTAATTGGAGGCTGGAATGAAAGGTTTGACGAAGCAACTACTGTCTCGATTTAATAATATTGAATTTTACTTTTAAGTCAAAAGGCTTAAATAATAATAGGGGACGAGAAGACCCTATAGATCTTGAAATGTTATTATGATATATAAGTATATGGTTGTGTGAAGTTATTATTATAATTACATTTTTGGTTGGGGTGACAGGAGAATAGAAAAACTTCTTTAATTTAAACTATGATAATTGGTTTATGGATCCTATTTTATGGAATAAAGATGAAGATACCTTAGGGATAACAGCGTAATTTTATTGGAGAGTTCATATTGATAATGAAGATTGCGACCTCGATGTTGGATTAAGAATATAATTAGATGCAGAAGTTTAATTTATTGGTCTGTTCGACCATTAAATTCTTACATGATCTGAGTTCAGACCGGCGTGAGCCAGGTTGGTTTCTATCTCTATTTAAATTTATATATTTTAGTACGAAAGGATTAAGTATATTAAAAATTTTATTAATTTGAATAATATTAAACTATTTTGGCAGAAAAGTGCAATGAATTTAGAATTCATGAATGTGATTTATTACAGATAGTATTGTTAAGTTATGTTTTAGGTTTTATTTGTTATGTGGTATTAGTAATTTTTGTATTAATTAGTGTGGCTTTTTTAACATTATTGGAACGTAAGGTTTTAGGTTATATTCAGATTCGAAGGGGTCCTAATAAGGTAGGTGTTTTAGGTATTCCTCAACCTTTTGCTGATGCAATTAAGTTATTTTGTAAGGAACAGACTTATCCTATAGTATCTAATTATTTAATATATTTTTTTTGTCCAGTGATTAGTTTATTATTATCTCTTTTGGTTTGATTAATTTATCCTTTAGGATATGAATTAATTTCTTTTGATTTGGCATTATTATTTTTTTTTTGTTGTATGGGAATAGGTGTATATTCAATAATATTAGCTGGTTGATCTTCTAATTCGAATTATGCTTTATTGGGTGGTTTACGGGCTGTAGCTCAAACTATTTCATATGAAGTGAGTTTAGCATTAATTTTAATGAGATTAATTATTTTGGTGGGTGGATTTGGGTTAAATTTATTTTATATTAATCAATTGGGTGTATGATTTATTTTTCTTTGTTTTCCTTTATTTTTTTGTTGATTTTCTTCATGTTTGGCGGAAACTAATCGTACGCCTTTTGATTTTTCTGAAGGGGAGTCAGAGTTGGTATCGGGATTTAATGTAGAATATAGAAGAGGAGGATTTGCATTAATTTTTATGGCTGAATATTCAAGAATTTTGTTTATAAGAATATTAACTGTTTTAGTTTTTTTGGGAGGGGATGTATTTTCTTTAATATTTTATTTTATGTTGGTTTTTTTATCATTCATTTTTATCTGAGTTCGTGGAACTTTACCTCGGTTCCGGTATGATAAATTGATGTATTTGGCTTGAAGGAGTTATTTGCCTGTTTCCTTAAATTATTTAGTTTTTTTTTGTTGTTTTTCGTTTTGGTTAAACTGTATAGTTTATTGAGACATTTTAGGAAATGAAAGTTAATAGAAGCTATCCTCTATCTTTTGTTTTCAAAACAAATGCTTTAAAGCTTATTAACTAGTTGGTTAAGTTATCTCATAATTTGAATACTATGGGATTAATTAAGAAATATAAGAAGTATCTGACAGTTAAAATTTGTCCTGTAATGATATAGGGTTCTTCAACAGGTCGGGCTCCAATTCAGGTTAATAGAATTACGATTGATGTATAAGTTCAGAAAAGTAGTTGATTGATAGGATAAAATTGTATACTTCGGAATTTATTATTTGTTAAAAATGGTATTGAAAATAGAATTGCGATGGATGCTACTAGGGCAATTACACCTCCTAGTTTATTAGGAATAGATCGTAGGATGGCGTAGGCAAATAGAAAGTATCATTCTGGTTGGATATGAACTGGTGTAACTAAGGGATTTGCTGGTGTAAAGTTATCAGGATCTCCAAGTAAATATGGATTGGTTAATGAGAGAAGGGTTAATAATATAATGGTTATAATAAATCCTGTAATATCCTTAAATGTGAAATATGGATGAAATGGAATTTTATCTAAATTTCTATTAATTCCTATTGGATTATTAGATCCTGTTTGATGAAGAAAAAGTAGGTGAATTATTACAAATGCTATAATAATAAATGGAATTATAAAATGGAAGGTGAAAAATCGGGTTAATGTAGCGTTGTCAACTGCGAATCCCCCTCAGACTCATTGCACTAAATCAATCCCTAAATAAGGAATGGCTGATAGTAAATTGGTAATGACAGTGGCACCTCAAAATGATATTTGTCCTCAGGGTAGAACATATCCTATAAAAGCGGCGGCTATTACTAGAAAAAGAATTACTGTACCGATTATTCAAGTGTGTATAAGGTTGTAGGATCCATAATATATTCCACGTCCTACGTGAATATATAAACAAATAAAGAAAAAAGATGCCCCATTAGCGTGTATAGTTCGAAGGAGTCAACCAAAGTTAACGTCACGACAAATGTGTCTTACTCTATTAAATGCTATGTTGATATCTGCTGTATAATGTATGGCCAGAAAAATTCCTGTTATTAGTTGAATGATTAAGCATAATCCTAATAGGGATCCAAAATTTCATCATGTTGAAATATTAGATGGTGTGGGAAGGTCAATTAATGAATTATTAATAATTTTGAATAAGGGATGATAAGTTCGTAATGATTTATTCATTAGTGTGATTGACGTAGGGGTCCTTCATTAATATGAGTGATTTTTACAATAATAATTAGTGTGATTAGTAAATATATAATTGTTATGATTGTAAGTGTGAGATTAGGATAATTATATAATTGATTCAAATTATTTTCTGTTGAAATATTTATTAGGTTATTATTGATGGAATCATTTCTATATTTAAGTGGTGAGGGGATTTGATTTAATATATTTGATATTAATAGTGAAATAATTATTAAGAATGTTAATATAAGAATGGTTTTTGTAGGTAATTGAAATAGTTCATTAGAGGCTAATGTCGTGATATAAATGAATAAAACCAATATTCCTCCTAGGAAAATTAGAAATAGAATATAGGAAAATCAAAATGAGTAGGATAAAGGTCCTACAATTAAGCAAATTCTGAGTGTTTGTAAGATGATTAATAAAGTAATTGCTAAGGGATGAATTCTTATGGTAATAATAATATTAATTGTTATGATAATTGAGACTATGATTATAATAAAAATATCAGAGGATAGTTTAATATAAAATATTAATTTTGGAGATTAATGATAGGTAAAATCTTCCTTTGAAGTTTTAAAAGATAATCTTAATTTTGGTTTACAAGACCAATGTTTTTTTTAAAACTATTAAAACTTATGTTAACATTTTTATGTTTAATAATGGTAGTGATTTGTTATTTAAGAGGTGTTTGAATCTATTGTTCTAAGCGGAAGCATTTGTTAATTATTTTGTTGAGTTTGGAATATATAGTTTTATTTACTTTTTTTTTATTGATTTATTGATTGAGTGGTTTACAATTTGAGTTGTTTTTATCTATGATTTATTTAGTGTTTGCGGTTTGTGAGGGTTCTTTAGGGTTGGGAATTTTGGTATCTATGGTTCGTTCTCATGGTAATGATTTTTTTCAATCTTTTGTGGTTTTACGATGTTAAAATTTATTCTAATATTAATATTTGTGATCCCTTTATGTTTTTTGAAGAAAATATCTTGGTGGGTGGTTCAGTTTATGTTTTTTTTAATAGTGTTTATATATATATTATCAATAAATTTGAGTGGCAATGTTGAGAATTTAAGATATATATGAGGATTTGATTTATTATCTTATGGTTTGATTTTATTAAGATTTTGAATTTGTGGATTAATAATTATGGCAAGAATATCAATTTATCATTTGAATAATTATGAGAATTTATTCATTTTTTTGGTTATTTTTTTGATAATAATATTGATATGTGCTTTTTCTAGATTTGATATATTATCTTTTTATATTTTTTTTGAGGGAAGATTGATTCCTACTTTGTTATTAATTTTGGGATGAGGGTATCAACCTGAACGTGTTCAGGCTGGTGTTTATTTATTATTTTATACGTTGATGGCTTCTTTGCCTTTATTAATTAGTTTATTAATTTTTTATGGTTTGGAAGGGACTTTAAATTTTTATGGTTTTTGAGGGATGGAAGTAGATAATGTATATATATATATTGGTATAATTGTTGCGTTTTTGGTTAAGATGCCTATATTTATGGTTCATTTATGGTTACCTAAGGCTCATGTTGAGGCTCCTATTTCTGGGTCAATGATTTTGGCTGGAGTATTGTTGAAATTGGGGGGTTATGGATTGATGCGAGTTTTTATAGTTATAGTATCTTGTTGCTTAAAGTATAATTTTATTTGAATTGCTATTAGATTAGTTGGGGGTTTTTTAATAAGATTAGTGTGTCTACGTCAGGTAGATTTGAAATCTTTAATTGCTTATTCATCTGTTGTTCATATAGGAATAGTATTGGGTGGTTTAATAACTTTGAATTCATGAGGATTTTGTGGATGTTATATGATAATAATCGGGCATGGTTTATGTTCATCTGGGTTATTTTGTTTATCAAATATTATTTATGAGCGATTGGGTAGTCGTAGATTGATTATTAATAAGGGTTTAATATGTTTAATGCCTAGTTTGACATTATGATGATTTTTACTTAGATCTTCTAATATAGCATCACCTCCTTCTTTAAATTTGTTGGCGGAGATTAGATTAATTAATAGAATAATGGCATGAAATTTTATGAGAATGTTTTTAATTGCTTTTATATCATTTTTTAGTGCTGCATATAGTTTATATATATTTTCTTGTAGTCAACATGGTACGGGTTTTTCTGGTTCATTTAGATATATAGTTGGTTATTTTCGTGAATATCAATTGTTGTTTTTACATTGATTTCCTTTGAATATTTTAATTTTACGAAGAGATTATTTTTTTTGTTGTGTTTAGCCTTATTAGTTTAATGAGAATGTTGATTTGTGATATCAGAGGTATATAAATAAAATATATGGGGCTATTAATTATAATAATTTTATTTGTAGGGTATTTTTTGTTGTTTTATTTATGTTGTCTATATTAATATTTATATGTGGTTTATTTTTGTGTATTAATTGTTGTGTAATTTTTTTAGACTGGAATGTTGTTTCAATTAATTCTTGTAATGTTGTAATGAGAATTCTTTTGGATTATAAATCATTATTATTTATGAGATTTGTTCTGTATATTTCTTCTTTGGTTATTTATTATAGTGATATATATATATTGGATGATATAAATTTATCTCGTTTTATTGTTTTGGTATTGATGTTTGTTTTGTCTATAATGTTTTTAATTGTTAGTCCTAATTTAATTAGAATTTTATTGGGCTGAGATGGTTTAGGATTAGTTTCATATTGTTTGGTTATTTATTATCAGAATATTAAATCATATAATGCTGGTATGATTACTGCTTTATCTAATCGTATTGGTGATGTGGCTTTATTATTATCTATTGCTTGGATAATAAATTGAGGAAGATGAAATTATATATATGTTGATGTCTATATATTAAGTAGTGAAATGAAGTATGTAGTTATCTTAATTATTGTGGCTGCTATAACTAAGAGAGCTCAAATTCCTTTTTCTTCTTGACTTCCTGCGGCTATAGCTGCTCCTACTCCTGTTTCTTCTTTAGTTCATTCGTCTACATTGGTTACGGCAGGAGTTTATTTAGTTATTCGTTTTGGTTATATCATTGAGATATATTCAATAAACGAGTTTTTATTATTTATTGGATGTTTAACTATATTTATGTCAGGATTGGGGGCAAATTTTGAGTATGATTTAAGGAAAATTATTGCATTATCAACTTTAAGACAATTAGGTTTAATAATAAGTACAATTGGGTTAGGATTATATGATTTGGCATTTTTTCATTTATTGACGCATGCTTTATTTAAGGCTTTATTATTTATATGTGCCGGAGTAATTATTCATGGGTTGAATGATCTTCAAGATATTCGTGGAATAGGAAGAATTATTAATCAGATACCTTTAACTTCTGTATGTTTTTGTGTTTCGAATTTAGCATTGTGTGGAATGCCTTTTTTGTCTGGATTTTATTCTAAGGATTTGATTTTAGAATTGAGTTTAATAAGAAATTTTAATGTATTGATGTTTATTTTATTTTTTTTTTCGACTGGTTTAACTGTTTGTTATACTTTTCGTTTAATTTATTATGTAATAGTGGGTGAATTTAATTTTAAGAGAATACATTGTTTGGGTGATGAAAATTATGGTTTTATTGGTCCTATATTAATATTGGTTATTATATCTGTGATTGGTGGTTCAGTAATTTCTTGAATTATATTAGACACTCCTAGTTTAATTTGTATATCATTTTATATGAAAATTTTGGTTTTGTTGGTTAGATTATTAGGTGGATGAATAGGATTTGAGTTATCAATAATGGTGATATACAATAGATTTTATTTGAGGAATTGTTATTTTGTAAAATTTACTGGGTCTATATGATTTATACCTTATATTTCTACTTATATGATTAGTTCCTATCCTTTATATATGGGTTATAATATAACTCGTGTTATTGATCATGGATGAAGAGAAGAATGAGGGGGGCAAGGTTTATTTTTATTTTTATATAAGTTGGGAATAATAAATCAAGATTATCAATTTAATTATTTTAAATACTATTTAATTAGATTTATATTTTGAATATTTATTTTTTTAATATTAGTATTATGCAATACATACTTAAATAGCTTACATAGAGTATAACATTGAAGATGTTAGGGAAATAAATTTATTTTTAGGTATTTAATTGAAACCAAATAGAGGTATATTATTGTTAATAATATTATTGAATTAAAATTCCAATTAAGGAAATAAGATGAACAAAAGTGAGCTGCTAACTTGTCTTTTTAGCGGTTAAATTCCGTTGTTATTTCTAATTTATATAGTTTAATAAAACGGTATATTTTCATTATACAGATAATATTTGTGATATTTATAAATAATTAAGGATTAGATAATCTTTCTTTCAGGTCGAAACTGAATGCATAATTGCTTCTTAATTGAGATTAATTGAATTATCAATACCTTTTGAATGCAACCCAAATATTATATTTAACTATAATCCCTTATTCTGCTCATTCAAGGGCACCTTGATTTCATTCATGATATAATCCTAGAAGTAGAATTATAATAAAGAAAATTAGTATAAGTAGTCAGGATGAAGGATTGGAGAAATTTTGAATAATAATAGCTGGTATAATAAGGGCAATTTCGACATCGAAGATTAGGAAGATAACTGCAATAAGGAAAAACCGTAAGGAGAATGGTAATCGAGCGGATCTTTTGGGGTCAAATCCACATTCAAATGGTGATGATTTTTCTCGGTCTGAAAAGGTTTTTTTTGATAGGATTAGTGATAATATTATTATGATGATTGATAGAGAAAGAGTAAATATGGTAATAATTAATGTGATTGAAATTATTTATTTTGATGTTCAAACTTTTTGATTGGAAGTCAAATGTACTATTATACTAAATAAATATCTACCTCATCAATAAATTGAAATATAAAGGAATAATCATACAATATCTACGAAATGTCAATATCAGGCTGCAGCTTCGAACCCGAAGTGATGATTAGATGAAAAATGAAATAGTAGATGTCGTATAAGGCAAATTGTTAAAAATGTAGTACCAATAATAACATGTAATCCATGAAATCCGGTAGCTATAAAAAAAGATGATCCATAAATGGAATCTGCGATTGTGAATGGGGCTTCAATATATTCATAGGCTTGAAGAATAGTAAAGTAAATTCCTAAAATGATTGTTATTAATAATCCTTGAGTGGTTTGTCTGTGATTGTTTTCTATAATTCTATGATGAGCTCATGTTACTGTAATTCCTGATGCTAGTAGAATGGCAGTATTTAAAAGTGGAATTTGTATAGGATTGAAGGGTTTAATTCCTATTGGTGGTCAAATTATTCCTAGTTCAATAGTTGGTGCAAGTCTTCTATGGAAAAATGCTCAAAAGAATGAGATGAAAAAAAATACTTCTGATACAATAAATAGAATTATTCCTCATCGCAAGCCTATATTAACGGTAATGGTATGTATCCCTTGATAAGTACCTTCTCGGGTAATATCTCGTCATCATTGAATTATAGTTAGTAATGTAATTATTGTTCCTGTAATAATAATAGAAAATTTAAATTGGTGGAATATACTAATAAGGCCTGCTGCTATAGTTAAAGCTCCAATAGCACCTGTGATAGGTCATGGTCTTATATTTACTAGATGATATGGATGATTTTGATGTGTAGTCATTAGTTAACTTCTCTAGAATATAAAGTGGTTAAGACTGCGAATACATAAGATTGAATAATTGATACGGCTAGTTCTAATATTAATAGAAGGATTTGTGAGAGAATTAAGATTTGAATTAGAATGGGAGAATTTATAATTATTGGACCGGTATTACCTAATAGAGTAAGAAGTAGATGTCCTGCAATTATATTAGCGGCTAATCGTACAGCAAGAGTTAATGGACGAATAACATTTCTAATAGTTTCAATACAAACTATAAAAGGTATAAGAATGGGTGGAGTTCCTTGAGGAACTAAGTGTGCGAATATATGTTGTGTATTATTAATTCATCCATATAATATGAAGGAAATTCATAAAGGTAATGCTAAAGATAGAGTAAATGTGAGATGTCTTGATCTTGTAAAAATATAGGGAAATAATCCTAGAAAGTTATTAAATAGAATTATTGAAAATAAAGAAATGAAAAAGAATGATCTTCCTATATTTTTATTTCTAATTAAAAGGGTTTTAAATTCTTGATATAGTTTGGTAGTTATTATTTTTCAAATAATTAGGCTTCGGTTGGGAATTAATCAATAAGAGAGAGGAATAATTAAAATTCCTAGTAGGGTTCTTAATCAATTTAAAGGAATAGAAAGGATACTAGATGTGGGATCAAATGATGAAAATAGATTTGTTATCATTTTCAGATAGATGATTTAGTACTAATAGTTAATTTAAAATGGGAAGGTGAAGGTTGGGTTAAAAAATAATTGATTGTTATTATGATAATTAGAGTGATAATAAAAAATATTATAAGAGTTGATCATATTATTGGAGCTATTTGTGGAATTAAGAAATATTATGAGGAATAATAATTTTAATATGACATATTAATGTTATTAATTAACTAATTTCTTTCATCAGAAGTAGTTGTTAATTACTATTATATGATTTAAGAGATCATTACTTACTTTCAGTCATCTGATGATAAATAATTTTTAATTCATTTGATGAAGTTTTTTAAATTAACTCTCTCAATTACGATAGGTATAAATCTGTGGTTGGCTCCACAAATTTCTGAACATTGGCCGTAATATAGACCAGGTCGGTTAATTAAAAAGTTAATTTGATTTAATCGACCTGGAGTTGCATCTGTTTTTACCCCTAAGGCGGAAACTGTTCATGAATGAATTACATCAGCGGCTGTTACTAGTGTTCGGATTTGGGTATTTATTGGCAAAATAGTTCGATTATCAACATCTAGTAGGCGAAATGAATTTAAATTTTCTGGTGCACATATATAGGAGTCGAATTCAATAACATTTTTGAAGTCTATATATTCGTATGATCAATATCATTGATGTCCAATAGTTTTTATTGTAATTAAGGGGTTTATAGATTCGTCTAGTAAATATAAAAGTCGTAGAGATGGGAGTGCAATAAAAATTAAAGTAATGGCAGGTAAAATGGTTCAGATAATTTCGATGGTTTGTCCTTCTAAAAGGAATCGATTAGTATAGGGGTTAAAGAATAAGGAAATTATAATGTAAGCAACTATGATTGTAATTATTAATAGGATTAATAAAGTGTGGTCGTGAAAGAAAATAAGTTGTTCTATTAAAGGTGATGAACTATTTTGTAAATTTAAGTTAGATCATGTAGCCATTATTTACTAAAAAAAGAGATTCTTTATAAATGAAGCTTAAATTCATTGCACTATTCTGCCATATTAGTAGTGTGTTAATGTTGGTAATTCTGAATATGAATGTTCTGCAGGGGGGAGATTTTGAAATCACTCTAGTGATCTATTAAGATTAGTTGGGAATAGAAGGTTTCGATGAGAAACTATTCTTTCTCATAGGATGAAGATTAATATAATAATTCCGATTAAGGAGATAGTTGATCCTAATGAAGATAAAATATTTCATGAAGTATATGCATCTGGATAATCAGAATATCGTCGTGGTATTCCGGCTAATCCTAAAAAGTGTTGAGGGAAGAATGTCAAATTTACTCCGATGAATATAACAATAAATTGTATTTTTAATCATTTAGGATTTATTGTAATTCCTGTAAATAAAGGATATCAGTGAATAAATCCTGCTATAATAGCAAATACTGCTCCTATTGATAAAACGTAATGAAAATGAGCAACTACATAATATGTATCATGTAAGATGATATCAATTGATGAATTGGCTAAGATAATACCAGTTAATCCACCAATAGTGAATAGGAATACGAATCCTAATGATCAGAGCAGTGAAGGGTTATAAGATAATTGAGATCCATGAAGGGTAGCTAGTCATCTAAAAATTTTAATTCCCGTTGGGACGGCAATAATTATTGTTGCTGATGTAAAATATGCTCGGGTATCAACATCTATTCCTACAGTAAATATATGATGTGCTCAAACTACAAAACCTAGTAGGCCAATAGCTAATATTGCATAAATTATTCCTAATGTGCCGAAAGCTTCCTTTTTTCCTCTTTCTTGACTAATAATATGAGAAATTATGCCAAATCCTGGTAGGATTAAAATGTAAACTTCTGGGTGGCCAAAAAATCAAAATAAATGTTGATATAGGATTGGATCTCCTCCTCCTGCGGGATCAAAAAATGAGGTATTTAAGTTTCGATCAGTTAATAGTATAGTAATAGCTCCTGCTAGTACAGGTAATGATAATAATAATAATAGTGCTGTAATTCCTACTGCTCATACAAATAGGGGTGTTTGATCTAAAGACATTCTAGGAGCTCGTATATTAATTATGGTAGTGATAAAATTTACAGCACCTAAAATGGAGGAGATTCCGGCGAGATGTAATGAGAAAATTGCTAAATCAACTGATGCTCCTGCATGGGCAATTCCTGTTGACAAGGGTGGATAAACTGTTCATCCTGTACCTGCTCCATTTTCAACTATTCTTCTGGTTAATAGGAGAGTTAATGAAGGGGGTAATAATCAAAAACTTATATTATTTATTCGGGGGAAAGCTATATCGGGTGCTCCTAATATTAAGGGAACTAATCAATTTCCGAATCCTCCAATCATAATTGGTATTACTATGAAGAAAATTATAATAAAGGCGTGTGCAGTAACAATTACATTATATGTTTGATCATCTCCAATAAGATACCCTGGTTGTCCTAATTCCGTTCGAATTAAAATACTTAGTGATGTGCCGACTATTCCTGATCAAGCTCCAAGAATAAAATATAAAGTTCCAATATCTTTATGATTAGTGGAAAATAATCATCGTTGCGATAAAATGGCTGAAGTTGAGGCGATAGATTGTAAATCTTTTTATGGAAAAATCCTTTTATCATGGTCTTATATTCAATGATGATTTTAGACTGCAATTCTAAAGGTGTAAATTTACTAAGACCTAAATGTAAACATTTAATTTTAACTTTGAAGGTTAATAGTTTTATTAACTTAAAATCTTGTAAATTAGAATATTAAAGGATATAAGGGTAAAGTAAAAAGAGATGTTCTTGTAAGAAATGAAATTAAGTAAAAGTTATATATTTTGGATGATTGATTTCATTTTAATTGGATATTATTGATCATAAAGGATGTCATTATTATTCGAATATAGTAAAAAAGAGTAATTAAGGTACATAGAATTATAAGTAAAATTGGGATTTGTATATTTGAATAGAAGGAATTTTGGATAATAATTCATTTGGGAAGGAATCCGAGGAAAGGGGGTAAACCTCCTATTGATATTAAGTTAATGGATAGAATAAATTTTGTGATTGGTAATTTTCATCTAAGTGGGATTTGATTTAAATGTTGAGAGGATATATTATTCAATAATAAGATGATGGTTGATGAAAGGATAATATATAATCAAAAATAAATTAATCATATATTTTCTGATATTATTATAGCTCTTAATATTCAACCAATGTGATTGATTGAGGAATAAGCTATAATTTTTCGTGTAGATGTTTGATTTAAGCCTCCAATTGATCCAATAAAAATTGATGATAATATAACAAACATTATAATTGATTGATTGAAGGTTAAATAAGAGAGGATAATAAATGGGGCCAATTTCTGTCAGGTTATTAAAATAAAGCAATTTATTCATGATAAGCCTTCTATTACTGAAGGAAATCATATATGGAAAGGTGCTGCTCCTATTTTTAATAGGAGGGTTAAGGAAATAATTAAATTGATAATTATTTCATTAAAAAATGGTATGATAAAGTTGAAGATAATGAAAGTTAATATTAGTGATGAAGCTATGGCTTGAATAATAAAATATTTTATGGCTGCTTCAGTTGATAGCATATTATCTTTAAATGATATTAGTGGAATAAAGGCTATTAAGTTAATTTCTAATCCTATTCATGTGGCTGGTCATGAATTAGATCTAATAGAAATTATTGTTCCTAAAAATAATATTATTATAAATAAAAGTTTGGATGGGTTAAAAATTGAGATTAAAAAGAAAAGGATTAATACCTCTATAAATGGGGTATGAACCCATTAGCTTAATTAGCTTATCTTTTTGTTTTTAAAATGAATTATAATGTATGACGCATGGAAAATTTTGAATTTTCAAGTAATAGTTTAATTCTATTTAATTCAATGAAAGTAAATTTTACATGATTTATCCTATCAAGATAACCCTTTATTCAGGCATTTCATT